ATTGGAGCAACATTACCAATTGATAAATCTCTAACTTTAGGTCTTTTTTAACTTGATTCAATTGTAAAAAAATCTGACGCGTGTATCTAGGGAATAGTTGCTTCAAAGTAAACTTTCCCTAGATACATTAATTTCGTTTTAATTGAATGCAGGAGCTATTCTGAATAATTATGTATATTGGAATTTTTTAGCCAGTTATAGATTCTGGGAGGCAATTCTAATTGATCAATAAAAATCGATTTAACTGCTATTTTTTTTTCGTAGTTCAGTCAATCTATCATGAAATAAAAAAAGAGGTAAAGTAACCCTGTCTTGCTTATCCTCGAAATAGAAGTTTTCTTTTTCCGCATATAGAAAGGGAATAAATAAATCAATTAAATTTCGAGAAGCTTCATACAGTGCTTCTTTAGGATTTAAACTGCCGTTTGTCCATATTTCGATAAAAAGTATCTCTTGTTTTTCATTACCATTACTATACGAATGAATACTATGATTCACATTTCGAACAGGCATGAATACAGCATCTATAGGATAACTTTCGTCTTGAAAGTTATTTGGCGTTTTTATACGATATCCCCGATTCCTCTCGAGTTGTAATCCAATACGCAACTCTATTGGTTCTGTCAAGTTAGCTATATGTTGTGTAGTATCAACGATTTCCACATAAGGTGGTAAGATGATATCTTGAGCAGTTACACATCCAGGTCCTCTAACACAAATAGACGCGTCACAGGTTCCATATAAATTGCTTCTCAATACAATTTCTTTCAAATTCATTAAAATTTCATGTACTGATTCTTGAATACCTACTATAGTAGAATATTCATGTGGTATTTTCTCAGATTTTGCGCGTGTAATACATGTTCCTTCTATTTCTCCAAGCAGAGCTCTGCGCATCGCAATTCCTATTGTGTCGGCTTGACCTTTCATAAGTGGAGATAGAATAAAGCGTCCGTAAGAAAGACGTTTACTATCTATTCTTGATTCAACACACTTCCACTGCAGTGTCCGAGTAGATACTCTTATTTTCTCTCGAACCATAGTATAGATAATAGATCAGATCGTTGAGTCATTTATTTCTCTTGAAATCTCTTCAATGCTTAGTTTTTTTTACACCCGTCTTTTTTTAGGAGGTCGACAGCCGTTATGCGGCATGGGGGTTACATCTCGTACGAAACTTAACAGTATGCCGCTTCTACGAATAGCTCGTAATGCTGCATCCCTTCCAAGACCAGGACCTTTTATCATGACTTCTGCTCGTTGCATACCTTGATCTACTACTTTACGAATAGCGTTTCCTGCTGCGGTTTGAGCAGCAAACGGTGTCCCTCTTTTTGCCCCTTTGAACCCGCAAGTGCCAGCGGAGGCCCAAGAAACCACCCGACCTCGTACATCTGTAACAGTCACAATGGTATTGTTAAAACCGGCTTGAACATAAATAACCCCTTTTGGTATTTTACGTGCACTCTTACGTGAATTAATACGTCTATTCCTTTGTGAACCAATTCTTGGGATGGGTTTTGCCATATTTTATTGTCTCATAAATATGAGTCAGAGATATATGGAGATATCCATTTCATGTCAAAACAAATCTTTTCTTTTTTTTTTATTTGTACATCGAGTCTGTTAGAAAGTCTCTTTTATTAGTAGACTTAGACTGATTATCCTTGCCGTTGTTTATGTTTCGGGTTGGAACAAATTACTATAATTCGTCCCCGCCTACGAATTAGTCGACATTTTTCACAAATTTTACGAACGGAGGCTCTTATTTTCATATTTTTCATTCCTTACTTTAATTCCGAATCCATTTCTTGGAAGAAAATAAGTTTCTTAAAATTGTCAATCTCGTATTCCGGAATGGAGAAGTGGAAAAACAACTTAATCGGTTGAATCCTTGTTACGGAGTCTATAAATTATACGTCCTCTGGTTGAATCATAACGGCTTACTTCAATTTTAACTCTATCCCCCGGCAGGATTCGTATAAAACTACGGCGTATCCTTCCTGAAACATAACCTAGAATCAGATCCTCATTATCTAAACGAACCCGGAACATGCCGTTAGGAAGTGATTCAATAATTAAACCTTCATAAATAGATTTTTCTTCTTTCATTCCAGGTAAAACCCCTTTAAAGTATCAACTAATGAAGGAGGAGTGATATTAGGCAACCCGTCCTTTCTCTTTTTTTCCAAAATAGGAAATTTCAAATCCAATTCGTATATCAGAGGGATTACCATATATAACATAAAATTTCTCCGCCAATTCGTTCTAGTCGAGCCTCTCGGTCTGTCATTATACCTCGAGAAGTAGAAAGAATTAGAATCCCCATTCCGCCTAAAATTCTAGGAAGTCGTTGATAATTCGAATAGATTCGTAGACCAGGGCGGCTGACCTGTTTTAAATTTAAAAATCTTGTATATGGCCCTTTCCTATTCCTTCTATGTCGTAGAGTTGAAACCAAAAAATATTTGTTTTTTTCCTGATGTTTTCTCACGTTTTCGATAAAACCTTCTCGTAAAAGTATTTTAACAAAGGTTTCCGTGATTTTAGTCGATGTTATTCGAACCGTTCCTTTTCTATTCATATCAGCATTTCGTATCGAGGTTATTATATCGGCAATGGTGTCCCTACTCATGATGTCCTAAAATTTGTGGTGCTCCGCATTTTTATATAATCAACATGTTTTTCTTAGTTTATTCTTTTTATTTTATGTAAAAAGGAAAGGTATATACGTGATACACAATCTACTGCTCGATTTCATTCAAATAGCCTACTATTCTCGTGGTTTATAACACCTCGGGCGCTAATGAAACTATTTTTGTAAAGTTTAATTGTCGCAATTCTCGGGCAATTGCACCAAAAACTCGAGTTCCTTTTGGATTTCCTTTTTGATCAATAATAACCGCAGCATTGTCATCATATCGTATTATCATACCGTTGTCGCGTTTCAGTTCTTTGCGGGTACGCACAATTACAGCTCGGATCACTTCGGATCTTTCTAAGGGCATATTTGGTATTGCTTCTTTTATCACAGCAACAATAATGTCACCAATATAAGCATATCGACGATTGCTAGCTCCTATGATTCGAATACACATCAATTCTCGAGCCCCGCTGTTGTCTGCTACATTCAAAAGGGTCTGAGGTTGAATCATATCATTTTTGAATCTTTCAATGCAAAGGCGAAAAAAGAAAAAGAAATATTATTTGTCCAAAAACTGGCAGGTGTTTTTTTTATCCTAACGTTTCTTTCTACATTCCTATTCTGAAATAAGAAATTGAGTTCGTATAGGCATTTTTGATGCTGCTATTGAGATAGCTTTTCGGGCGATTTTTTCTGTTACTCCGCTTATTTCATAAAGTATTCGACCTGGTTTGACAACAGCTACCCAATATTCGGGGGATCCTTTCCCCGAACCCATACGTGTTTCTGCAGGTCTTACTGTAACGGGTTTGTCTGGAAATATACGTACCCATAGTTTTCCACCACGACGCGCATTGCGTGTCATTGCCCGCCGTCCTGCTTCTATTTGTCTAGATGTAATCCAGGCGGGTTCAAGTGCCTGAAGAGCATATCTGCCGAAACAAATACGATTACCTCGATAAGATATTCCCTTCATTCTTCCTCTATGTTGTTTACGGAATCGAGTTCTTTTGGGGTTCTAGTGGATGGTTCTTTTTCAATTCCATCCCTATTGCAGAACCGGACATGAAAATTTCTTCTCATCCGGCTCCTCGCGAATGAAATGATCCAAAAACAGTATCTATTTTTTTCTTTTTTTTTATATATTTATTATATTATATAACAAATCTTTTTTTCTTTTCGCTTTTCTCGTATCAGATCGCCTAGATTTTAGCAATTCAATAAGAAAAAAGGTCGCGGGCGAATATTTACTCTTTCAATATCTATTTCTGTTGTAGGGTTAGTTCATGACTTCTCAGAATAGATGAATTGTTTTTTGGTTTATTCCGCCATCCCGCCCGCTGAATCATGCGTATTCATTTTCAATTGAATCTTCTGTATTCACAGGTTCCATCGTTCCCAGCGCTTCTTGATTAATGGTTAGGCCTGAATTTGACAACGGAGCTTGTAATTTTGAGTCAATGGTCTTAGTCTTTATTGGCTCGAGGCTCCTTATTTTTGTGCTACGAAGGGATTCATATAATGCTAGATGAATCCGTATTGATATTGATGCTTTATTACACTGCCCTTTTTGAGATGATTCATAGACCTTACATATTGGAATTCTATATCATTAATATATTTTTATATCTTTCTCTCACCTTCCATTTATCCACACCCTTTCGTTTACAACTCATAATCGAATTGTTTTTTCTTTTTTTATGCCAAAGCGAATTCAGTTGCTGCAATGATAAGACCAACATATCATATCTTGACTGCTTCCTTGGATCCAGATAATTTGAAGTGATGAGTTAGGTATTAGTTCTATAGTTATTAGTTCATATTCTTGTTTGTTAATATTTTTTTATCTTAATCCTAACAAAAACCAACGAGTCACACACTAAGCATAGCAATTTGGTTAAAATAAAGGGAGGTCAATCGAATTTTTATTAAACTTTATAGAATTTGAATTGATCATTTTTCTTTTTTGTTCTGGCGTGGATATAAGGAAAAGAGAAGTAAAGGCTTATTATTCTATTCCTCGTCTATAAATATCCAAATTTTGATACCTAAAACCCCATATATAGTTCGAACCGTATAAGCACAATAATCAATTTTGGCGCGAATGGTTTGTCGGGGAACTCTACCCTCTCTGATCCATTCGACACGTGCAATTTCTTTTCCGTCGATACGTCCTGCAATTTGTATTTGAATTCCTTTTGTATCAGCCTGTTCGCTTAGTTCAATAGCTTTTTTCATCGCTTTTCGAAAAGAGACCCTATTTTTTAATTGTCCGGCTATAAATTCCGCAAGAATAGTAGGGTGTCTGTAAGGTTTTACAATTCTTGTAATAGCAATGTTCAGTTTTCGGTTCACA